CAATGATCCAATCATAGAAATAATTGGAATTTTTGTATCCAACTTCTTGATAGTATTATCTATTAGAAATAAGTTTTCTAGCATTTGACTCCGTACCACGGAAGGATTTAATTGCACATTTGAAAGATATCCTAAAAAGTCAAGAGAATATTTGCATAATTGCTTTATACGGACCCTTCCTGATTGAGACCATACGTAAAAATGATATTGCCATATATTTATAAAGTAATATTTCCACTTATTCATCAGAAGAGGCGTATCCTTTGAAGCGAGAATCCATTTTCCTTGATATCTAACAAAATGTATGAAGGGATCCTTGAACAAGCATAGGTTGTTCTGAAAATCATTCGAAGAGACTTCTACAAGATGTTTGATTTTTTCATAGAAATAGATTCGTTCAAGAAAGATTACATAAGATATTGATCGTAAATGATAGGACTGATTACGGAGAAAAAGGAAAATGAATTTGCATTCACATATATGAGAATTATATAGGAACAAGAAGAATCTTGGATTCAAAATAGAAATGCATTTCTGTGAAGTACTAAGACTCTTCAAATTTAAATACTCGTAGAAAAAAAGAAGCCGTAATAAATGCAAAAAAGAGGCATCTTTTAACCAGTAGCGGAGGGCTTGAACCAAGATTTCAAGATGGATGGGGTGGGGTATTACTACATCTAACACAGAATTTAAATGTGAGAATTTGTCCTCTAAAAAAGGAAATATTGAATAAATTGATTTTAAATTATGAGATTTTGCTACTTCTTTCCCTTGTAAATAAGACACTACTCGTAGGGAAAATGGAATTTCCACAATGACTGCAAATCCTGCCGATATTATTTGAGAATACAAATTCTTATTCTTATTGTGCCCAAAAATTTGATTTTGTTTCGAATCATTAGCAGAAATAAACAAAAGATTCTCTTGATACATTCGAGTAATTAAACGTTTCACAATTAGTGAACTGGATTTATTGTCATAACGCACACTTTCCAACAAAATTGATGATTTATTTCTATCGAAAACATAATCATGAGCAAGCGCATAAATATACTCCCGAAAAATCAGCGGGTATAGGAAGTCATATTGGCGAGATCTATTTAGTTCTAAATAGAGTTGTTGAAATTCCTCCATTTCAAACTCAAATTGAACCAAAGCAAGGGTGGGGGATCTAATCGGTTATCAAATGATACATAGTGCGATAGAGTCAAACCAAGGTATTATCATAGTAAGAATAAACAATAATAGATACCTCGAAGATAGGTGGATTCATCAACGGATTCTCTACACTCTCCTTTTTCATTTAATTGATGTATGTTTGTTCTAAGATAAGAAGATGGTTGGAAATCCTTTATTTTTTTTTTCAACCTAATCGCTCTTTTGATTTTGGAAAAAAAAAAGATGTTATCTTTATCAATATACTGCTTCTTTTACACATTCATGCTTAATCCCTAAGAAATAGGGAATAACTATATAGAATAGTTAGGACTCAAAAAAAAATAAAAAATCCACTCATGAGAAAGATATTTACCCCATTAGGCACTCATTTAGTTTTAACGGTTAATTAGATCGGGTAATCATTCAAATCAAATTAAGAAAAGAAGCTCGTTGCTTTTAGTTTTCCCATAATTGGGTCCGTCTCTAGGACTCTATCCATTTATTCACTCGACCAAACTTTTAATTCTTTATTGATACGACATGCTATTTTTTCCATGTATTCCTTTCAGGATCAGTCGCGGTCTTAGAAACTCTACCGATGGTCTGGACGAATCCCTTTCTTCATAAAAATGTGTAAAAGATGCTAGCCGCACTTAAAAGCCGAGTACTCTACCGTTGAGTTAGCAACCCCAAAAAGAAATAGAATATGGAGATATAACCGGAATCAAAAATGTGGAATTTCATAACACAATCAAAACATTCAATTAGTAATAAATTGAATAAAATTCAAATTTCTACTCGATTCTAAGCATTCGTTCAGATCCGCGAAAAATACAAGAAATTCTCATATAAAATAAAAACATAGAACTAGAAAAAGTGAAAATTGATAGAGCACTTCTTGTGTTAACCATTTTTATTCATTAAAAAACTTCTTCTATCAGGCAAAAAATAGAATTTCTTGTATCACAACAAATTCAAAGAATCCATAAGTCAAAACCCAATCTCTGCGGCATGAATAAGGATAAATAGAAATGGATCTATTTATCTACGATCAAATTATATTTATTTGATACATTGTTGTCAATACGATTGTGACTGTTTAATATAAATGATTATCAAAGAATATAAAAAACTATAAGAATCAAATGAAAAAATAGATTTCAATTTTTTGATTAGTTTGTTTTCTTAGTATTTTATTATAAGAAATAAAATACTAAGAAAACGCTATAAATAGAGCAAAGGAGGGGGAGGAAATAATAAAGAAAAATTGATTCAAAGCTCTATATGAGTCATCCACACCCTCTTTTTTGTATTTTATTAATGAAATTTGTATTTCATTAATAAAAAATCAATGACATTTTTTTAACTAAAAAAAATTAAGTTCCGTAAACCCCCGCCTTCTTTAAAATGTCATGAACAGTTCCTGTAGGTTGAGCGCCCCTTTCAAGAAAATATAAAATAGCAGGAACATTCAAATGGGTTTGATTATATATCGGATCATAAAAACCCACTTTTCGAAGATCTCTTCCTTCTCTTCGGGATCGAACATCAACTGCAACAATTCGATAAAAGGCTCATTGGGATAGAATAGATGGAATTGAATAATAAACACCCCCCCCAGAAACGTATAAGAAGTTTTCTCCTCGTACGGCTCAAAAAAAATGATTAGAAGTTAAGTTATATCTATGTGTACATGAAATTAGAATGCCAAATCGATCCATAATCCAGCAAATCCGTGGGACATTTAACTCCTTCTTTTTACTCTTTCTTTTTCCTTCTTTCTTATTTTTAAGAAAAAGCAAAAAACATTCGTACTCTCATAACTCAAGTTGGATAACTCTCAACTAGCTCCAAAAATACTTAGCTAGTTTTTTTTTATTGAGTGGTCTCTAACCCCTTTCTTTTTTTTTTCTTATTTAGAATCTAGTTTGATTCTTTATTCTGATCTGGTGATTGAGATAATTGAAAACGGTATTTCCTTGTTCCGGGATCCTTTAACTTGAATCATTGGGTTTAGACATTACTTCGGAGATCTTTAATCATTTCAAAAAAATGGCAGCAACATGCCCCTTTTTCTCTTTTTTGTGTTTGTGATCTCTTTCTATCAAGGAATCATATGAACAATTGATTCCCGCATGAGAATCTTTTGATCGAAAGAGCTTTACCAATTCCAACTAGTTTGCTTTTTTTTTATTTGAAAATGCTTTGAGTCAGACCCTTTCCGTTTCTATATTAAAAATAGACTTATGTACGAAGTTGTTCCAACTTATTTATTTGATTTACATTAACTAACCCTAGATCCTTTCCCTTTAAAAATCAAATCAATATTTTCTACTCGAGCTCCACCCTATACTGTTTATATCCCAACCCAACAAAAACGCGGGTTATGATAGAAAAGAGTAGAAAAGAATGTCGAGCCAAGAGCACCTTCATTTCTATTTTCTATATAGTTTCAATATAGTAAAAAAAGGTGGTGGTTTGTTTTAATATCCACAGCAAATTGACCATGTCCTTCAAGTCGCACGTTGCTTTCTACCACATCGCTTCAAACGAAGTTTTACCATAACATAAAATTCCTCCGGTTTTTAATAGGTGTGTAAATAATTAATTGAATTACGGAATTATGAATAGTCATCGGTTCAGTCAGTACGTAGTAATCTATAGAACGTAGTAATCTATAGCTCTTCCTAATATACTTAATATTAAACTGATTGAATTCTTCTATATGAATCTATTCATATTATGAATAGATTCATATCAAATATGAAAATAATAAAGAAATAGGTAATTTATGATGAAGAAAAAGTCTCAGTAATAATTTAAATTAACCCTATTTTGTATGAATACAATATATATATATTTCATATTTATTTTTTATTACAAAATTACAAAAAAAAATATACCAGAAATATTCTCAATTTTAAATAAATTTAAATAAAAGCAAATAAATAAAAAAACGAATCTTTTTGAATCCGCCTTACGTTGGTTGCATCTTCAAATAAGTTGATAGAATAGATTCGACAATCTAATATTTTTTCAATTCAATATAAATATTGAATTGAAAAAATTTCCTATTTTATTTTAAAATAGTTAGATAGAAAAAGAAATCCAATTTTTTTGAATTGAATTGTATAAAAAAGACTGATGAAGGATAAAGTGGAATTTCACTGTTTTTCTTTTATTTCATTCTGAAATAGAAAATCAGAATGACAAAGTAGGGGAAATTGCCGTATTCAGAAGAAATTCTGGATATTCTATGTTAAATATTTAGTTTCTGTTTAGTTTCATATCTATAATTAAGGTAAGGATTCACAAACAAAATACAAAACAAAATAGTAATATTAAAAAAAATTGCACTATTAGGTTAGCAATCCCTGTGTATAAACATTCCCTCCTTTTTTTGCGAGGCTTCTTTGGCTTGAGGTCCAACTAATCTTTCTCGAAAGTAGAGCGGATGGGAGATATGAATCACACCCACGTCAATTGTTAATAGAATTACAATTATTCATTAGAACCAAACACCAAATAACCTAAGAGGTTCAAAGAAAAAAAAAGATTTTCGTATCTAATATCTAATTTTATTTTTTATCAATAAAATTTGGACTGGGCATAGACAGATATTCAAATTGATATCTTACATTATTGATTAACCCCTATCTACTCTCCCAATTGGTTTTTTGGGGAATGATAAATCATAAAAGAATGCCCGATTTTTGATCTTATCTTAAAAGGCGGTTAAGAAAGATCCACTTTTTTTCTTTTATCTGATATAGAAAACAAATAGACTCTGGGACGGAAGGATTCGAACCTTCGAATAGCGGGACCAAAACCCGTTGCCTTACCACTTGGCCACGCCCCATTTTTATTTCTATTTAAAACTACTAAAGAGTAATATGGGTATTCCTTTTTCGTCAATTCGAGTTCCTAAAATCTATGAAATAGATTAGTTTATTGTTAGGATTTTGACAGGTCTAGATATAGAATTCAACCGAATTTATTGATCATTATATAGAATTCAATTAAGATATTGTATGAAAGTCTCATTTCTTCAATTCTCTTCTAAAAAAAAAATGGAAGGGCTTTTTTGATTGGATAAGTTCAAAGAAATATGTGTTTTTTTTTTTAATCAGACTTCTTTTTATTTCTTTATTTTTTCCTTATCTCAAAATAGATTAATAACTTAATCAAAATAATATCCAAGAAAAAAAAATGAATTTGTTATGCTTAATATCTTTAATTTGATCAATATTTGTTTTAATTCTACGTCGTTTTCGGATAGTTTTTTATTCGCCAAATTGCCCGAAGCCTATGCTTTTTTGAATCCAATCGTCGATGTTATGCCGGTAATACCTCTTTTCTTTTTTCTCTTAGCCTTTGTTTGGCAAGCCGCTGTAAGTTTTCGATGAGATCCTTAATACTGTCCTAGAAAAATTCATGATTTATTCGAGAAAAAAAAATCTAACAATTGAGAAAATCAGAGATAAAATCAGATAAGTATAGGTTTTACAGTATGAAGGAACCCTCAATTCAAACTTTGAAATTTTTTGATAGCCGTGATAAATCTGGGTTACCTCATTTCCTCATTCCAACCCGTTTTTAATCGAAAAGACTACTTAGACTTGGAGTCCACCACTCACTATGAAAGGAATCTTTTTGTCATGAAAAGCTCCATTCTTATTGCAAATAAATAAATTTTTGAAACTCTTTTCTATTTCTACAATTTCTAGAAAGAAATCGCTTCCTTGATTTCTTGGTGTCAAGGTCAACGAGATAGGATATGTGGTCTAAAAAAAGGAAATATATTCTCTCTCTCTTTTTTTTTATGATCTTGGAGATTGTGTAATGCTTACTCTCAAACTCTTTGTTTACACCGTAGTAATATTCTTTGTTTCACTCTTCATCTTCGGATTCCTATCTAATGATCCAGGACGTAATCCCGGGCGCGAAGAATAAAACAAAAAAGTGGGGTTCCTTGCTTCATTAAACATTAAATGCTATTAGCATTTGTTTGATCGATTCCACTGTCAAAAACCGAAACGGAAAGAGAGGGATTCGAACCCTCGGTACGAATAACTCGCACAACGGATTAGCAATCCGACGCTTTAGTCCACTCAGCCATCTCTCCTAATTGAAAAAGAATAATTACTATGTTACAGTTCTCAAAAAAGAATGATAATGCTTGAAAAAAAAAAGCTCTTCTTTCATTTTATTCTTTCTTCTTATATATATCTTTCTTATTATATATATATATATATTTTATCTAATCTATTTGAAATATAAATTTCAATAAATAGATTATTGTATAGATACCACTTTTATCAACAATTTCATTCCATTTTTTTTTATAGAAATCTCAAAATATCTTTTTGATAAAAAAAAAAAGGCGGGCTTTTTTAAGTTCGAATTTCCACGGCTTGGCCTGGTCAGACCGACCCGGCCGGGCTCCTTTTTTCAAATCCAATCCATTTTTTTTTTATCTATGATTGATTATCTACGATTCCTATAATTCCGCAATCTCCTTTGCTTGCTATAGAAAAAAATCTTGGTATTTTTTGAAATCTAAAGTAAAAGAATAATCCGAAGCAGAAAAGGACTCTTTATCTTACTATAATATATAACCAAAAAGGCTTTTCTATTCTTTCTTTTCTGACTTCTTCACTATTTTGATTTATTAATAGCCAAATAATTTTGGCTAAATAATCAAAATAAAAAAAGCCAAGGCTAATGAGTATCCCTCTTTCTAATTTTCTCAAGTCTTCTAACGAAAAACGGCAACGCTCTCATTTTCAGGATTTTTTTTTCTCATCCTATCTTGAGGACGCCAGAGTCCCTTGTTCGAGAAAGAGTCCATTTATATACAATAATATTGTAGCGGGTATAGTTTAGTGGTAAAAGTGTGATTCGTTCTATTAACCCAGTCAGTAGTTAAGGGGTCTTTCGGTTTGATTCATATTCCGATTAAAAACTTTATTTCTTAAAAGGATTTAATCCTTTACCTCTCAATGAAATATTCGAGGAATAATATACATTCTCGTGATTTGTCTCCAAAGGTCAATTATAAATTGAAAAATTGGATTATGAAATTACGAAACATAATTTTTTTTTTATTGGATCAATACTTCCAATTGAATAAGTATTAAGTAAAGGATCCATGGATAAAGATAGAAAAATCTATTTCTAATCGTAACTAAATCTTCAATTTTTTTTTTTTATAGAATAGATTGAAGCAAAATAGCTATTAAACGATCACTTTAGTTTACTAGAGGCATCGACACCCCTTTTTTTCTTAGCTCGGTGGAAAAAGAATAAACTTTTCCTAAGGATTCTTAAAAAAAGAAATAA